TTATTATTATTTTTAAAAATTTTAGGTTAATTATTAATTTATTATATATCTTTTTTAAAAAAAAATAGTAATAATTTTTCTAATCAAATAAATTTATAAATGGTTAATTATTTATTAAAACTTTAATTTTGATATTAAAAAGCAAAACACGTTAAAAAAAATTTAAGTTTTAAATAATAGAATGTAGGTTATATAACAAAATTTTAGTATTTAAAAACCCTATCATTATTTATACAAATTAATTAAAAAAAAAAAATATTAATAAATTTATAAATTTTTAATAAGAAATATTCAATTAAAAATAATAATATAATAAATTTATTATATATCTTTTTTAAAAAAAATAGTAATAATTTTTCTAATCAAATAAATTTATAAATGGTTAATTACTTATTAAAGTTCTTATATATAAAAATTAATTATTAAATTATTTAGGTATAAATAATTTAAAAACTTAAATTTTTATAAAATTATAAAGTTAATTTTAACTTTGATATTTATTTAAAATTTATTGTATATATAAATATTTGTGGAAATAAAAATTGGAATTTAAAAAATTTTAAAGTTTTTGATTATATAATATAAAATATTAAAAATTAAAGAAATTTAGATTTAGTAATATTTAAATTATTAACAAATATTTGTGCCAGCAGTTGCGGTTATACTATAAATAAATTAAATATAAATTATAATTTAATTAATAATTATTAATTTAAATTAAAATTAAATATTATATATTTGGGTAAAATTTTTTTATAAATTAAATTTTATAGAATTAATTATATGATTATTAATAAAGAATTTTAATTAAACTAGGATTAGATACCCTATTATAAATTTAAAATATAATAAAATATAAGGTAGTAAAAAATATATTTTTTAAACTTAAAAAATATGGCAGTATTTTATTCTAATTAGAGGAACCTGTTTATTAATTGATATTCCACAATTAATTTTACTTAATTTAATTTAATTTGTATATCGTTGTTATAAAAATATTTTTAAGAAATAAAGATTTTAAAATTTAAATTAAAATTTATATCAAATCATGATGCAGTTTATAATTAAGAATTTTATGGGTTATAATAAATTTATTTTTGGATAAATTTTTAAGAATTTTAAATTTTGAAATTAGATTTAATAGTAATTTAAAATTATTTAATTTAAATGATTTAAGTTTTAAAATATGTACATATTGCCCGTCATTTTCATTTAAAAATTGAAACAAGTCGTAACATAGTAGAAGTACTGGAAAGTGTTTCTAGAAAGATCAAATTAAATCTTTATAGTAAAGTAATTCATTTACATTGAAAATTTAATGTGCAAATCATTTTAATTTGAAAATAAATATTTAAATTTTATATAAAAATTAAAATTTTATATTAAATTTTTTAAAATAATAATAATGTAAAAAATTTTTAGTAATTAAATTTAAAAAAATAATTATTTTATAGTAAATTAGTAATGTGAATAAAAATTGAAATAAATTTAAAAAAATATTTTATATAAAGTAAATTTAAATTATTGTATCTTGTGTATCAGAGATTATTTATAAAAATTTTTATTTATTAAATATTTTCGAAATTTAAAGGTTTAATTAAATAAATTAGTTATTGTGAAAAAAATATTAATAATATTTAATTAGAAATGAAACGTTCATCGTTTTAAATTATATCTAATTTTTAAAGAAATAAATTTAATTTAGTTATCATAAATTTTAATTAAAAATTTTATAAATTTTTAATTTTATATGAATAAAAATATTATAAGGGATAAGCTTTATAATAAATATTTAAATAAATAAAAATTTTTAATTTTAAAAATAATAAGAATAAAATTATTTAATAATTATATTTTATTATAAAAAGGTTTAGAAATGTAAAATAATTTAAATTATGTAAATTAATATTTTATGAATTTATTTAAATATTTATTTTAATATAAAAAATAAAGTAATAATAATAATATTAGTATAAAAATATTGTTAAATTTAAAATTACTTAGATTATTTAATTTTAAGAATTCGGCAACAATTTATATTCGCTTGTTTAACAAAAACATGTCTTTTTGATTAATAATTTAAAGTCTAATCTGCCCCCTGAAAATTTTTAAAGGGCTGCGGTATTTTGACCGTACAAAGGTAGCATAATAAATAGATTTTTAATTGAAATCTAGAATGAATGATTGGACGAGATATAAACTTTTTTATGTTAATTTATAAAATTTAATTTTTTAGTTAAAAAGCTAAAATTATTTTAAAAGACGAGAAGACCCTATAAATTTTTATAAAATTTAATTTAAAGAAATTATTTTTTAAAAATTTTATAATTTAAAAATTTTATTATATTGGGGTGATAAAAAAATTTAATAAACTTTTTTTAAAAAAAATATTAAGATTAAAAAAGTATAATTTTATGTGTATATTATTAATAAAAATAAGAATAAAATACTTTAGGGATAACAGCGTAATTTTAATTTTAAGTTCATATTAAAATTAAAGATTGCGACCTCGATGTTGGATTAAAATTTAATTTAAAAGCAAAAATTTAAAAATTAAGTCTGTTCGACTTTTAAAATTTTACATGATCTGAGTTCAAACCGGTGTGAGCCAGGTTGGTTTCTATCTTTAATTAATTTATAATTTTTTAGTACGAAAGGATTTTTAATTAAAAATAAGTTTTTATCTAATGAATTAAATTAATTGATTTTTACTATTTTGGCAGAAAATTGTATTAAATTTAGATTTTATAGATATGTATATAGTTACATAAATAGTAATTAATAATTATGAAATTTATATATCTTTAATTATTATTTTATTTTTGATTATTATAATTTTAGTTTCTGTAGCATTTTTTACTTTATTAGAACGTAAAGTTTTAGGCTATATACAATTACGTAAAGGTCCAAATAAAGTTGGATTATGAGGGGTAGTTCAACCATTTAGAGATGCTATTAAGTTATTTAATAAAGAAATAATTATTCCTTTTTTGTCTAATTATTTAATATTTTTTTTTATGCCAGTTTTTATAATATTATTAAGTTTAAGAGTATGAATAATTATTCCTTATTTGAATATTTTATTTAATTTAAATTTAGGGTTTTTATTTTTATTAAGATGTTTAAGAGTTAGAGTTTATTTTATAATTCTTTCAGGGTGATCTTCAAATTCAAATTATGCTAAATTAGGAAGTTTACGAGGGATAGCTCAAACTATTTCTTATGAAGTAAGTTTAGCTATAATTTTATTAAGTCTAATAGTTTTAATTATAGGATTTAATTTTATAGATTTTAAATTGTATCAACAAAATGTATGATTTTTATTTATTGTTTTTCCCCTAAGATTATGTTTATTTTCTTCTTTATTAGCCGAGTTAAATCGTGCTCCTTTTGATTTCATTGAGGGAGAGAGAGAATTAGTTTCTGGGTTTAATATTGAATATAGAAGAGGGGGATTTGCTTTAATTTTTTTAGGTGAGTATTCAAGAATTATTTTTATAAGAATGTTATTTGTTATTTTATTTTTAGGTGCTGATTTAAATAACTTATTATTTTATTTAAAATTAATAATATTAGGGTTTTCTTTTATTTGAGTACGAGGAACATTGCCTCGTTATCGATATGATAAATTAATAAATTTATGTTGAAAATCATATTTGCCTATTTCTTTAAATTATTTAATATTTTTTTTTTGTTTTTTAATATTTATTTGTAATAAATTTAGTAAAAATTAATAGAAATTTAATTATTTCTTTCTTAAGTTTTCAAAACAAATGCTTATAAAAGCTTATTAATCATTAAATTAAATTATCTCAAATTTTTGAAACTAAGGGGGAAATTAAAAAGTATAAAAAGTATAATGCAGTTAAAATTTGACTTATTATAATGTATGGGTAATCTATTTGGCAAGCTCCTAATCATGTCAGTAAAATAAAAATTAATACAAAATTTCAAAATAAAATTTTATTTAAAATATAAAATTGTGATCCTTGGATATTTTTTACAAATGTGAAAGGTAAAATAAATAAAATTAAAATAGATATCAGTAAAGCGATTACTCCTCCTAATTTATTAGGAATTGAGCGTAAAATTGCATAAGCAAATAAAAAATATCATTCTGGTTGAATATGAATTGGGGTAACTATCGGGTTAGCAGGGATAAAATTATCTGGGTCTCTTAGTATAAAAGGTTTATAAATTGATAAAAATATTAAAATAAATAATATAATAAAAAATCCTATTAAATCTTTAAAAGTAAAAAATGGATGAAATGGAATTTTGTCTGAATTTAGATTAATTCTTAAAGGATTATTAGATCCTGTTTGATGTAGAAATATTAAATGGATAATAAAAAAAGTTAAAATAATAAAAGGAAGAATGAAGTGAAATATAAAGAATCGATTTAGTGTAGCATTATTTACTGAAAATCCTCCTCAAATTCATTGGACTAAGTCAATTCCTAAATAAGGAATTGCAGATAAAATATTCGTAATAACAGTGGCCCCTCAAAAAGATATCTGGCCTCAGGGTAAAACGTATCCTATAAAAGCAGTTATTATAGTTAATAAAAGAATAATAATTCCCGCTATTCATGTATATTTTAATATAAAGGATTCATAATAAATTCCTCGGCCTACATGTAAGTATATTACAATAAAAAAAAAAGAAGCTCCATTAGCATGTATTGAACGGATAAACCACCCATAATTTACATTTCGATAAATATGATTAATTCTATCAAAAGATAATTCAATATTTGGGGAATAATTTATAGTTAATATTAAGCCTGTAATAATTTGAATAATTAAACATAATCCTAGTAGAGATCCTATATTTCATCAAAATGAAATATTTGACGGGGTGGGTAAATTAATTAATGAATTAGTTAAAATTTTTAGAATAGGGTGATTAGATTTTATGGGGATAAATTTATTATTTATCATTAAAATTTGATTCGTATAGGTCCTATGGTTATATTAGAAATTTTTGTTGAAATGATTAAAGTTAATATTAAATAATTAATTAATATGAAAGTTAAATATATTTCGTTATTATTATAAAAATTAAAAATAAAATTTTTATTTTCTTGATTTAATAAATAAATTAAATTTAAAAATTTTGTTATTTCTAAATTAAAAATAAAAGGTTGAAATTTAAAAAAACAAAAAGTAATAATGGAAATTAATGAAATAAAAATTAATTTATTGAAATTTAAATAATAAATTTTATTTGGGGTTAATCTTGAAATATAAATAAATAAAATTAATAATCCCCCAATAAAAATTAAAAATATAATATATGATATTCAATAAGAGTATCTCAGTAAACCTATAATTAGTGTTAAATTAATTACTTGAATAATTACAAAAATTGTAATAATTAAAGGATGTTTTAAGTTTAATAATCAAAAATTAATTACTATAAATAGTATTATTAATAATATTAAAGTTTGAAATATAATTTCAAAGAATAGTTTAATTTTAAAACTATAATTTTGGAGATTATTAATGTATAATTTTTATACTTCTTTGAAGTTTTAAAAGAAATTTCTTATTATTGAATTACAAAATCAAGGTTTTTTTTAAACTATTAAAACTTAAATGAAAATATTTAATTTAGGAAATTTTATTATAATAAATTATTTTGTAGGAAATTTGATATTTGTTTTAAATCGAAAACATTTAATTGTTATTTTATTGAGTTTAGAATTAATTGTTTTAAATTTATTTTTAGTTATATATTTATATTTATATATCAATATAATAAATAGAATTTATATTTTAGTTATATTTATGATTTTATCAGTAAGTGAGGGAGTTTTGGGAATTTCTATTTTGGTTTATTTAATTCGTTCTTATGGTAATGATTATTTATCTACGTATAATTTATTATAAATGATAAAATTGATTTTTATAATCGTAATACTTTTTTTTATATGTTTTAAAAAAAAAATATTTTGAATTATTCAAAATATAATTTTTATAGTTATGTTTATTTTTATAATATTTAATAATAATATGTTATTTATAAATAATTTAGGGTATAAATTTGGTTTAGATAAAATTTCTTATTTTTTAGTGTTGTTAAGAATTTGAATTAGAGGTTTAATAATTATAGCAAGATTTAAAATTTATTCATCAAAGTTTTATGTAACTTTTTTTATAATTAATGTTGTATTTTTATTAATTATATTAATTCTGACATTTTTATCATTAAATTTATTTTTGTTTTATTTATTTTTTGAAGGTTCATTAATTCCTGTTATATTATTAATTTTAGGTTGGGGGGTTCAGCCTGAACGTATTCAGGCAGGGATATACTTATTATTTTATACTTTATTTGTTTCTTTACCTTTATTAATAGGAATTTTTTTTTTAAAAGATTTTTTTAATACTTTAGTGATTTACATATTAAAAAATTTTTTTGAGAATTATGTTATTTTATATTTAGTTATAATTATATCTTTTTTGGTGAAAATTCCTATATTTTTTGTTCATCTTTGATTACCCAAAGCTCATGTAGAAGCCCCTATTTCAGGGTCTATAATTTTAGCAGGAATTATATTAAAATTAGGTGGGTATGGTATTATTCGTGTTATTAGTTTATTTTCGTTATTAAATATGAAATTGAATAATATTATTATTAGATTAAGAATAATTGGTGCTTTAATTGTAAGTTTTATATGTTTTTTTCAAGTAGATATAAAATCTATAGTAGCTTATTCTTCAGTAGCTCATATGGGGGTAATATTAGCTGGACTTATAACTCAAACAAATTGGGGACTTAGAGGAGCTTATATTGTTATAATTGGTCATGGATTATGTTCTTCAGGTTTATTTTGCTTAGTAAATTTAAATTATGAACGTTTATTTAGTCGGAATATATTATTAAATAAGGGTATACTTTCAATTATGCCAACTATATCTATGTGATGATTTATATTTTTATCTTCTAATATATCAGCTCCTCCTTCTTTAAATTTATTAGGGGAAATCAATTTAATTAATAGATTATTAATATGATCTTATCTAATAATATTTTTAGTATTAGTAATATCTTTTTTTTTTGCCGGTTATAATTTATATTTATTTTCTTTTGTTCAACAAGGTAATTATTTAATTAATTTAAATAATTTTTTTATTAATAATTTACGGGAAATTTTATTGTTAATTTTACATTGAGTTCCTTTAAATTTATTAATTTTAAAAATAGAATTTTTAGTTTTTATTTAATTAGTGAATATTTACTTAAATAGTTTATTAAAAATATTAATTTGTGGAGTTAGTGAAATGATACTTAATTCATTTTAAGTTATTTATTTAAATTTATATTTTGTTATATTTATATTATTATTTTTAATTAGAATTGGGATATTTATTTTTTGTAACATTTTATTAAATAATGATATAACTATTTTTTTTGAGTATAATTTTTATTTACTAAATTCAATTGATGTGGTTTTAGTAATTTTAATAGATTGAATATCTATTTTATTTTTAGGAGTTGTATTTTTAATTTCTAGAATAGTAATTTATTATAGAAAAAGTTATATAATAAATGATAAAAATAAAAATCGATTTTTGTATTTAATTTTTTTATTTGTTTTATCTATGATATTTTTAATTATTAGTCCTAATATAATTAGAATTCTTTTAGGATGAGATGGATTAGGACTAATTTCTTATTGTTTAGTTATTTATTATCAAAATGTAAAATCTTATAATGCGGGGATATTAACTATTATATCTAATCGGGTAGGGGATGCGGCTATTTTAGTAGCTATTGCTTGAATATTAAATTATGGGAGTTTTAATTTTTTTTTTTTTTTAAGATATTTAAAAAATGATTATTTTTTATATATTATTAGAATTATAGTAATTTTAGCAGGAGTTACTAAAAGAGCTCAGATTCCTTTTAGATCATGGTTACCTGCAGCTATAGCTGCTCCTACCCCTGTTTCAGCTTTAGTTCATTCGTCTACTTTGGTTACTGCGGGGGTTTATTTATTAATTCGTTTTAGCCCTATATTAGAAAATTTTATTTTATTTAAATATTTTATATTAATAGGGATATTAACTATATTTATTTCAGGATTGGGGGCTAATTTTGAGTTTGATTTAAAAAAAATTATTGCTCTTTCAACTTTAAGTCAATTAGGTTTAATAATAACTATTTTAGCTATAAATTTAAGAAATTTAGCTTTTTTTCATTTATTAATTCATGCTTTTTTTAAAAGTTTATTATTTTTATGTGCAGGAGTATTAATTCATAGTTTTAAAGATAGTCAGGATATTCGATTTATAGGGGCTAGATTAAAATTTATACCCTTAACGGGTAGATTTTTTAATATTTCTAATTTAGCTTTATGTGGTTTACCTTTTTTAGCTGGATTTTATTCTAAGGACTTAATTTTAGAAATAACATTATTAAATAATGTAAATTTTTTAACTTTATTTTTATGTTATTTTTCAACAGGATTAACGGTCAGTTATTCTTTACGATTATTTTATTGGAGTTTTTTAAATAATATTAATCAAAGAGTATTGATTAATTTACATGACGAGGATTGAATTATAAATAAAAGAATAATTATTTTATTAATTTTTAGAATTATTGGGGGATCTTTTTTTATATGAATAGTCTTACCCTTTACTTATATAATTTATTTACCTCTGATTTTAAAAATATTAGTAATTTTTATTATAATTTTAGGGGTAATTTTAGGGGTATTTAGTAATTATTTATATAAGTGTTTATATATTAATAAAAGTTTAGAATTTTTTAGTTTTTTAGGCAATCTCTGATTTATACCTATTTTATCAACTTATGGTCTAAATTTTAAAATAATTAAAAATGGTTTAATATTAAAAAAAAATTTAGATTTCGGGTGAACAGAAAATTTAATTTTTAGAAATTTAAATATTAATTTAAAATTTTACATAAATTATTTTCAAAAATTACATTTAAATTTTATTAAAATTTATTTATTTATTTTTATTATTTGAATTTTAATTTTTTTAATTATATTAAATATAAAATAATTACTTAAATAACTTATGATGTAGAGTGTAATATTGAAGATATTAAAGAGATTATTTTAATCTTTAAGTATTTAAAAAAATTTTTTTTATTTTTATAATGAAAATATAATGTTTTTAATTAAACTATTTAAATTAGAAATAATAATGAAAAATCACTAAAATTTAAGTTAGCAGCTCAAATATCTTTTTATTTCTTTATTTGGATATGATGTTATCAATTTTATTATTAACAATAATATACCTCTAATTTGGTTTCAAATAATATAATTAAATAGGGGTAATTTTACCCTAAATTTAAGTCGAAATTAAATGCTTTTAGCTTCTATTTATAATTAAGATTAGTCAAAGGACTTTTTTTAAATGCAAATCAAATATTTTTTATATAAATTATAATCCTGATTATTTGTTAATTTGTTCAATTTAATATATTTTGTATTCATTCATAATATAGTCCTACAATTAAAATTAATAAAAAAAAAATAGTTATATAAATTCAGTTAATTAAATTTGTAATTTCAAAAATTGAAATAATTGGTATTAAAAGGGTAATTTCTACATCAAAAATTAAAAAAATAATGCTAATTAAAAAAAAATGTAAAGAAAAAGGAATTCGTGAATTTGATATAGGATCAAATCCACATTCAAAAGGAGAAATTTTTTCTAAATCATTGAAGGATTTTTTTGATAATGTAAGGGATAAAATAATTATTAAATTAGCAATTAATGTTGTAATTAAAAAAACAAAAAAAAATAAATATATTATTTATATTAAATTATTATTAAACTTTTTAATTGGAAGTTAAATATACTAAATATATTATATAAATATTAAGAACTTCATCAATATATAATTGTATATAAAAATAATCAAACTACATCGACAAAATGTCAATATCATGCTGCAGCTTCGAATCCAAAATGATGGTTTATGGAAAATTGATTATTTAAATGACGTAATAAACAAATAAGTAAAAATATTGTACCGATAATTACATGTAATCCATGAAATCCTGTAGCTATAAAAAAACAAGCACCATAAATTCTATCTGAGATTGAAAAAGGAGCTTCTATATATTCGTAAGCTTGGAGATAAGTAAAAAATATTCCTAAAAAAATAGTAATAAATAATCTGGATTTAGTTTGAGAAAAATTATTTTCTATTATTCTATGATGAGCTCAAGTTACAGTAATACCTGATGTTAATAAAATAATAGTATTTAATAAAGGAATTTGGAATGGGTCGAATGGGTAAATTCCTTGAGGGGGTCAATTTCTTCCTATATTGAAATTAGGATTTAAATTGTTATGAAAAAAAGCTCAAAAAAAAGCTAAAAAAAAAAAAATTTCTGAGATAATAAATAAAATTATTCCTCATCGTATATTTAAATTTACTTTTAATGTATGGTATCCTTGATAAGATCTTTCTCGAATAATGTCTCGTCATCATTGATATATAATTATTAATGTTATAAATAATCCTAGAGTTATTAAATTTCTAGAAAAAGAATGAAATCATATAATTAAACCGGTTATAAGAGTTATAGTTCTTAAAGCTCCGAATAAGGGCCATGGTCTTTGTGTGACTAAATGAAAGGGGTGGTTAGAGTGAGTTGACATTAAATTACTTCCTTAAAATAGAGAGTTCTTAAGATAGAAAATACATAAGCTTGAATAATTGATACAGCTATTTCTAAGGTTAATAATATAATTATTACTAATGAAATAATTGGGATTAAAGATGTAGAAACATTTAAATTTATATTACTTAATAAAGTAATTAATAAATGACCAGCAATTATGTTTGCTATTAATCGTACAGCTAAAGTTCCTGGACGAATTAGATTTCTGATAGTTTCAATTAATACTATAAATGATATTAATATTGAAGGAGTATTTTGTGGAACTAAATGAATAAATATATGATGAGTATTGTTAATTCATCCTCATAGTATGAATGATAGTCATAAAGGTAAAGCTAGGGATAAATTTAATATTAAATGACTAGTTGCTGTAAAAATGTAAGGAAATAATCCTAAAAAATTATTAATTAAAATAAAAATAAATAAGGAGATAAACATAAATGTTGAACCATTAAAATAGTTATTTCCTATTAAAATTTTGAATTCTTTATGTAAAGTATTAATAATTAAATTGATTATAATATTTAATCGAGATGGTAATAGTCAATAATTTAGGGGATAAATAATTATACAAATAATTATTCTTAATCAATTTAATGATAGATTTATAATATTAGTTGAAGGATCAAAAATTGTGAATAAATTTGATATTATTTTTTGATATTATTTTTTTAGATTGATAATTATATTTATAGTTATAGTAATTTATAATTAAAAAAAACAAAAAAATTAGATTAAATAAAATTAATATTAAAGTTCAATTTAAAGGTATTATTTGAGGAATGATAAGAATATTAATTAGATTAATTATTTAAAATTGACAATTTTATGTTATTATTTAACTAATTCTTAATATATGTTTTTAATTCATTAGAAGTAATTAGAATGGCTTACTATTATAGGTTTAAGAGACCAACACTTAAATTTAGTTATCTAATGTTTAATTAATATAAATTATTAATAATTTTTAATTCAATTAATAAAACATTTAGGGGAAATAGATTCTACTATGATTGGCATGAAACTATGATTAGTTCCACAAATTTCTGAACATTGGCCAAAAAAAATTCCCGGACGATTGATAAAAAAATTAGTTTGATTTAATCGTCCGGGTGTAGCATCAGCTTTAATTCTTAAAGATGGAATAGTTCAAGAATGAATTACATCATTAGCGGTGATTAAAATTCGAATTTTTGTTTTTATAGGTAAAATAATTCGGTTATCTACTTCTAATAAACGAAAATTGTTTAAATTAATATCATTTTTGTTAATTATAAAAGAGTCAAATTGAATTTTTTTAAAATCTGAATATTCATAAGATCAGTATCATTGATGACCCACTGTTTTTAGAGTAATAAATGGTTTATTATTGTCATCTAGTAAATAAAGTAATTTTAATGACGGTAGAGCGATGAAAATTAAAATAATTCTAGGAAGAATTGTTCAAATTAATTCTAGTATATGTTCTTCTAATATATAACGATTAGTAAGTTTATTTATGAATAAATTTATTATAAGATAAGAGATAAAAATAATAATGATTGTTAGAATTATTAATGAAAAATCATGAAAAAAAATTATTTGTTCTATAATAGGAGAAGCTCTATCTTGAAAATTAAAATTAGATCAGGTTGCAATTTCTAAAAAAAGATTATTCTTTATAAATGGGGTTTAAGACCAGTGCATTATTCTGCCATATTAGAAATTTATAATTAAAGGTATTTCGTTAAATGAATGTTCAGAGGGAGGAGTATTTTGGAATCATTCAATATTTGAATTTATTTGTATATTAAAAATAATTTTATGGGGATTAATTATTCTTTCTCATACAATTAATAATAATAATAACAGTCTTAGTATTGATATTAATCTTCCTAATGAAGATAAAATATTTCATGATAAGTAAGCATCAGGATAATCAGTGTATCGCCGAGGTATTCCTGAAAGTCCTAAAAAATGTTGGGGAAAAAATGTTAGATTTACTCCGATAAATATTGTAAAAAATTGAATTTTTAGTCAAAAATTATTTATTATTAAACCAGTGAATAGAGGGTATCAATTGATAAATCCCCCAATAATTGCAAAAACAGCTCCTATAGATAAAACATAATGAAAATGAGCTACGACATAATAAGTATCATGTAATATAATATCAATTGAAGAATTAGCTAAAATAATACCAGTTAGACCTCCTATTGAAAATAAAAAAATAAATCCTAAACTTCATAATAAGTTTGGGTTTATAATTATTTTATTACCATGTAAAGTAGCTAATCAACTAAAAATTTTAATTCCTGTGGGGATTGCAATAATTATAGTTGCAGAAGTAAAATAAGCTCGGGTATCAACATCTATTCCGATAGTAAATATATGATGGGCTCATACGATAAATCCTAATAATCCAATTGTTATTATAGCATAAATTATTCCTAAAGAACCGAATGATTCTTTTTTTCCTCTTTCTTGGGTAATAATTTGAGAGATTATGCCAAATCCAGGTAAAATTAGAATATAGACTTCAGGATGGCCAAAAAATCAAAATAAATGTTGGTATAAAATAGGGTCTCCCCCTCCTGCTGGATCGAAAAATGAAGTATTTAAATTACGATCAGTTAATAATATTGTAATAGCACCGGCTAATACTGGCAAAGATAATAATAAAAGTAGTGCAGTAATTATTACTGATCATACAAATAAAGAAATTCGATCTAAAGAAATTAAATTACTTCGTATATTTAATGTTGTTGAAATAAAATTAATAGCTCCTAAAATAGAAGAAATTCCTGCTAAATGTAAACTAAAAATAGAGATATCTACTGATCTTCCTGCGTGAGCTAAATTTCTGGATAAAGGGGGATAAACAGTTCAACCTGTTCCTGTTCCTCTTTCTACTAAAGATCTAATAATTAGTAAATTTAATGACGGGGGTAAAAATCAAAATCTTATATTGTTTATGCGAGGAAAGGCTATGTCAGGGGCTCCGATTATTAAAGGAACTAATCAATTTCCGAATCCTCCAATTATAATAGGTATGACTATAAAAAAAATTATAATAAAAGCGTGAGCTGTAAGTAAAACATTATAAATTTGATCATTTTTAATTAAAGATTCAACAGTCCCTAATTCAGTTCGAATAATTATTCTTAAAGATGTTCCTACTATACCTGACCAAATTCCAAAAATAAAATAAATTGTTCCAATATCTTTATGATTTGTGGAAAATAATCATTGTCGCAGTAAAATGGCTGAATGTAATAGGCAATAAATTGTAAATTTATTAATAAGAAATAATTCTTTTTTACTAAAAAGTTTTATAGTCAATAAATATATGATATTAAATTGCAAATTTAAAGTAGTAAAAATTATACTAAAGCTTAAAATTTAATTATTTTATTTATAATTTTGAAGATTATTAGTTTAATGTTAACTTAAAACTTTAATTAATTAAAAAAGTTTATTAAATAAATTAAAATTAGTCCAAATAATGAGATAAAATTTAATATATTTAGAAAAAAATTATTTTTATTTTGATTACGGGAAAATTTTATTTCGTAAAAATTAATTAGAAAATAAGAATATGAAATTCGTAAATAAAAAAATAGATTAATTAATGAAAATATTACAAATATAAAAGTTATAATAATAAATTTATTTTCAATTATTAATTCAATTATTATTAATTTAGGTAAAAATCCTAAAAATGGGGGTAATCCCCCTAATCTTAAAAAATTTAAAAAAATAAAAAGATTTATGAAATTAAAATTTTTAGATGAGAAAATTTGTTTTAAATTGAAAAATTTATTTTTTTTAAAAAAATATATTAAAATAAAATTTATTAAAGAATAGATTAAAAAATAATAATTTCAAAAATTTATATTTAATATAATAGCTATTAATATTCACCCAATGTGACTAATAGAGGAGTATGCAAAAATAATTTGTAAAGAAATTTGATTTAATCCTATGATTCTTCCTATAATAGTAGAAGTTAGGGAAAATAGAATGATTAATTTAATAATAAAACAATAAGAAATTGAAATTATTGGAATAATTTTTTGCCAAGTTCTTAAAATTAAGCAATTTATTCAATTTAAACCTTTTATAATTTTGGGGAATCAAAAATGAAAGGGAGCTGCTCCTATTTTTATTAATAATCTAAGATTAAGAATTCTTAAAATAAATATATTTATAAATTTTATTTTTTGATATCAATTTAAAAATATAATTAATATAATTGAAGCAAATAAAAAATTGACTGAACTTAAACTTTGAACAAGAAAATATTTTATTATACTTTCTGATCTTAGATTATTATTTAAATTTATTATTAAAGGAATGAAGGCTATTAAGTTAATTTCTATACCTATTCATATATTAATAAAGGATAAAGAACTGATAGAGAAAATAGTACTTAAGATTATAATTAAAAAAAACAAAATTTTATTATAATTAAAATTAATGTTTATGATTTAAAAAAAAAAGATTTGAAACTTTTATAAATGAGGTATGAACTCATTAGCTTATATTAGCTTATTTTTTATTATATTTAGATGTAAGAGGCATATAAATTTTTGAAATTTATAGGTATAGTTTAATTCTATAAGATATAATTTAATAATGGTAGTTTAATTTCTACATAATTTATTCTATCAAAATAATCCTTTTTAATATCAGGCACAATATT